AGTCAAAAAACATTAGAATATTAAGTGTCGAGCTCCTTTTTATAAAATTTTAGTAGGGGTTCAGACGTGATTAGCAAATACGAAAAATAAAAGTGGGTGCACATATATATATATATATATATATATAACGCGGCATGCCAATTTATACTTCAACTTGTTGGCTGATACGTTCTCGGGTCCTCCTTGCTTTAGGGGTTTGACAAGGATAACAGGATTTACTGAGCGTAGGGGGGTAGGGGGGTTTGACGCGCGAAAACCCAAAAGGGGGGCACTATGTAAGGATAAGTTAAGCAAGAAATAAGTATGTATGCACCTGAGTGAGTATAATGGGGTTCTTAAATTATGTCTTACGATGACGAATATTTGTTATCACATACAAGGAAAATGCTCAACCTTAGTCAGTATTTGAGCCTGCACTCTGAGATGCAAGATGAGATGAAGAAAAAAAAGATAACGTTATGCATATAAGAGAAGCTTTGCTAGGTGGGTAATGAACCATATGTACCACACCACTGGCTTAATCAGATGCCAGTATAATTATCCGAATGGGGGATACTCCAGTTGTACCCCTGAAATAGGAACCAGATGCCAGTAATAGTTCACAGTGTGCGACCCCCACGCCCTGCGTCCCTGATTCCATCATGCATGATGTGCCTTAATGTAAATCGTTGGTGGTTTCTTACTACATTAATATTTTTGGATGCGATTTTAGCTAGGTATTTCAAGGAAAGATTTGAGGTCAAGTTTTAAGGGATTAATATATTACCCGGCTTAATGTAGAAGTATTTCTGTGTCTTAATTTTATGCTTATGTATGTCTTAGAATCTAGTACTTGCTTTGTGGTTAAAATAATAAGTTGGTGATAAAACATACATGTATTAGCACATTGTTGTAAAATTATTCATAAAATGTTGTAAAACATTAAGGATTACATATTCACAGAAAATAGATTAGTTAAGAATTCAGAATTTGGGAACTAAGGGTAGAGTTAAAATATCTCTTAAATAGATATAAAATATCTCCCTGGGCCCTCCCTGGGCTCTCCCTGGGCTCTCCCTGGGCTCTCCCTGGGCCCTCCCTGGGCCCTCCCTGGGCCCTCCCTGGGCCCTCCCTGGGCTCTCCCTGGGCTCTCCCTGGGCCCTCCCTGGGCCCTCCCTGGGCCCTCCCTGGGCCCTCCCTGGGCCCTCCCTGGGCCCTCCCTGGGCCCTCCCTGGGCCCTCCATGTAAGTGCTGAAGCCTGCTCCGTGAGGCCTTAGGGGGGGATTAACCCCCGATCTTCGGATTACAAGACCGATGCTTTAAAACTAAGCTACTAGGGCAGGCTAATTCCAGTGCTTTATTTTCTACTCATCCTGCTAGTGGTATAAAAATGAGAAATAGTGCAAAGTACAGGGCGGATGCGACTTGTCCAATAATAATAAATGGGTGTTCTACTGGTATGCCGCCAATTCATGTTAAGATAATCATGTCTGCCACTAGAGTTCAGAATAAGAATTGGGTAATCGGGCGGAATGTTAGTCCTCGTAGCTTGGAGGTGTGAAGCAGAGGCACAACCATTAAAACTAGAATAGAGAATAGAAGGGCAAGTACACCACCAAGTTTGTTTGGGATGGATCGGAGAATGGCATAGGCAAACAGGAAATACCACTCTGGCTTAATGTGTGGCGGCGTGACCAGGGGGTTAGCGGGGGTGAAGTTTTCTGGATCTCCCAGCAGATTTGGAGAAAATAGTGCTAAAAGCATAAGTAAAAAAAGTATAATTACGAAGCCAAGTAAATCCTTATATGTAAAGTATGGGTGGAAGGGGATTTTATCCGCGTCTGAGTTGAGCCCAATCGGGTTATTCGATCCAGTTTCATGTAAAAACAGGAGGTGTAAGATGGTTATAGCAGCAATTACAAATGGAAACAGAAAGTGAAATGCGAAGAATCGTGTTAGTGTCGCATTATCTACCGAGAATCCGCCCCAAATCCATTGGACTAGGACGTCACCCACATATGGTACGGCGGACAGGAGATTCGTAATTACTGTGGCACCTCAAAAAGACATTTGACCCCATGGTAGGACATATCCTACGAAGGCTGTCATTATAACAAGAAGTAGAAGGACCACACCAATATTTCAGGTTTCTTTGTAGAGGTAGGATCCGTAGTATAGGCCTCGGGCAATATGTATGTAAATACAGATAAAGAAGAATGATGCTCCGTTGGCGTGCACGTTGCGGATTAGTCAGCCGTAATTTACGTCCCGGCAAATATGGACTACTGATGAGAATGCGGTCGAAACATCTGAGGTGTAGTGTATGGCTAGGAATAGGCCGGTTAGGATTTGAGTGGCTAGGCATAGTCCTAGAAGAGAGCCAAAGTTTCATCATGCTGAGATGTTGGATGGTGCTGGCAGGTCAACTAGTGCACTGTTAGCAATTTTAATTAGGGGGTGAGTCTTTCGTAGGCTTGCCATGATGGTTCTTGTAGTTGAATAACAACGGTGGTTCTTCAAGTCATTGGTCTCGGTTAAAATCTGAGCAAGAATTATGACCTATCTTATGTTTGTGTTACTAATAGCTTTGGTTGTAGGGCTAGTCGCTGTTGCTTCAAATCCTACGCCATATTTTGCTGCGCTTGGTCTAGTGGTCGCAGCTGGGGTTGGATGTGGGGTTTTGGTTGGCCATGGAGGCTCTTTTTTGTCACTGGTACTTTTCTTAATTTATTTAGGAGGAATGCTGGTAGTTTTTGCTTACTCGGCAGCCTTGGCTGCTGAGCCCTTTCCAGAAGCTTGGGGTAGCCGCTCTGTTTTGGGGTATGTTGTAATTTACCTGGTAATAGTCAGTTTAGCAGCGGGGCTGCTATGGGGAGGCTGATACGAGGGTTCATGGGTGACGGCAGATGGGTTAAAAGAATTTTCTGTTTTACGGGGGGATATTAGTGGTGTAGCTGTAATATATTCGTCTGGTGGGGGCTTGCTAGTTTCCTGTGCATGGGTGCTGTTGCTGACGCTGCTTGTTGTTTTAGAATTAACCCGTGGCTTAAGCCGCGGGACCCTCCGCGCGGTTTAAAGGAGGATTGGAATAACTGCCAAGACTAGGGTTAGGAGGAAGATGGTAAGATACGTTTTGATTATTCCTCGTGCAATATTTCCTGTGACTTTTGTTATAGTTGCTTGTGTTAGCGCTACACCTTTTGGTCCAACGGCTTCAAGTCATGTCTTGTCGAGCTGAGTGGCAGCCGACTGTCCAAGGGTGAGTTTGGCTTTAGGGAAAAGACGGTGAACAGTTGTAGGAAAAAACCCCAGCATGTTAGAAAAGTGATGGGCAGTAATGGTAGGGGTAATTTTTATCTGCTTGTTTGTTAAGCTCGCTAATTCGATGGCCACCAGAAGTCCTACGATTGTCACTGCAAGGGCTGCTATCTTTAAGACAGTAGGCATTGTTATAACGGGTGCCTTCATGGGGAGGAAGTTTTGTGTAATAATAAGCCCTGCAATGATGCTTCCTCAGGCAAGTCGTTTAATAGAATTAATCACCAGTGGGTTATTTTCATTAATTGGGGCTAGGGGTAGGAACCGTGGAGTTCCTATAATTACAAAGTATACTAATCGAAAGCTATATACTGCTGTGAATGAGGTGGCGATTAGTGTAAGAGTTAGGGCCCAGGCGTTAAGATAAGAGGTGTTGAGGGCTTCAATAATTGCGTCTTTCGAGAAGAATCCGGCTAGGAAGGGGGTTCCTGTAAGGGCCAGGCTGCCGATGGTGAAGTAAGTCGAGGTGGTAGGCATAATATTGAACAAGCCCCCCATCTTTCGGATGTCCTGTTCGTCATTTAGGCTATGGATAATTGATCCAGAGCATAGGAATAGCATGGCCTTGAAGAAGGCGTGGGTGGAGATGTGAAGGAATGCTAGCTGGGGTTGATTTAGGCCAATAGTGACCATTATTAAGCCTAGCTGGCTCGATGTTGAAAAGGCTACAATTTTCTTGATATCATTTTGGGTTAGGGCGCAGGTGGCTGTAAACAATGAGGTTAATGCTCCGAGGCAGAGGCATGTTGTTAAAGCCAGGGTATTATTTTCTATGAGAGGATGAAGGCGGATGAGGAGGAAGATACCAGCAACAACTATAGTACTTGAGTGAAGTAGGGCAGACACTGGTGTAGGGCCCTCCATGGCAGATGGGAGCCATGGATGGAGGCCAAATTGGGCTGATTTCCCGGTGGCCGCTAGAATGAGTCCTATTAAGGGAATCGTTATGTCGAAGTTTTTTGACAAGGTAAGAATTTGTTGGATTTCTCAGGAGTTAAGGTTTATTGCAAATCAAGCTATGGTTATAATGAGTCCAATATCTCCGACTCGGTTATAGATAACAGCCTGAAGGGCTGCTGTATTAGCATCCGCTCGGCCATGTCACCATCCAATAAGTAAAAATGATATAATTCCTACCCCCTCTCATCCGATAAACAATTGAAATATGTTGTTGGCTGTAACTAAAATAATTATGGCTACTAAAAATGTAAGGAGATATTTAAAAAACCGGTCAATGTTGGGATCAGAATGCATGTATCATAGTGCAAATTCTAGAATTGATCAGGTGACGTAAAGAGCAATTGGGACGAAAATCAGTGAGTAGTGGTCAAATTTAAAGCTGATATTAATATCAAATGTTTGAGTATTTATTCATTGCCAGTTCGTAATGATACCCTCTGTTTTCAGGTTAAGGAATACTATAAGAGGTAAAAGGCTAACAAAAAATGCGGAGCTAACGGCAGTTTTGGATATTTCTGCCATGTTATGTTTCCCTCGGGTGGGGTTCAATGTAGTAAGTAGGGGATAAATTAGGATGAAGAAAATTAGGAGGAGGGACGAGTGTACTATCAGTGTCATTTTAGCTTCCACTTGGATTTGCACCAAGAGTTTTTGGTTCCTAAGACCAATGGATGAACTATTATCCTTTGAGAGCACAAGGAAGCCTCGGATTTTAACCGTGGAGGGTAAGGATTAGCAGTACTTACTATTTTCTGTTCTCCCTTGGTGAGTAAGAGGATTTTAACCCCTGTCTTTAGAATCACAATCTAATATTTTGGTTAAACTATACCTACAATAACATCACCCTCACATAAGTTCTGGTTTTGCTACTAGGAGGATGATAGGAGCTAGATGTAGCGTTACTAATAAGTGTTCCCGAGTGTGGAATGGTTGGAGTCCTACAATGTGGTTTGGGGTTGGGCCTCGTTGTGATATAAGAAACATATACAGGGAATAGCTGGCCGTAATCAATGTTCCTAATCCGGTGAGTAGAATAGTTCATGGGGATCAACCAAATAGGGTTGTAATAATCATGATTTCTCCTATAAGGTTAGGGAGAGGGGGTAGTGCTAAGTTTGCTAGATTAGCGACGAATCACCATACCGCAGCTAGTGGAAAAATCACTTGTAGTCCTCGGGCAAGAATTATTGTTCGGCTATGGGTTCGCTCGTATGCTGTATTGGCCAGGCAAAATAGTGCTGAGGATACGAGTCCGTGAGCAATTATTAAAATGATTGCTCCTGAAAACCCTCATGGGGTTTGAATTAGGATGCCCCCTGCTACTAATCCCATATGACCTACAGATGAGTAGGCAATCAGCGATTTTAGGTCCGTTTGCCGAAGGCAAATTGACCCAGTCATAATTACACCCCAGAGGGCTAAAATAATAAATGGGTAGGCAAGCTCCTTTGACAGAGGGTCCAGAATTACTATTATTCGCATTATTCCGTAGCCCCCCAATTTTAATAGAACTGCTGCTAGTACTATTGACCCCGCTACGGGGGCCTCTACGTGCGCTTTTGGTAATCAAAGGTGGACTCCATATAAGGGTATCTTGACTAAAAATGCAATTAGGCAGCCGGCTCATCAAACCATATGGCCTCAGGAGTGGAGTTGTATAGGTTGCGAATATTGAAGTATTAATATTGATAAGGTACCTGTGGATTGTTGAAGGAGAAGAAGGGCAACTAAGAGTGGGAGTGAACCCGCCAAAGTATAGAATAAGAAGTAGGTGCCTGCGTTGAGGCGTTCGGCTTGATTACCCCATCGGGTAATAATAATAAGGGTTGGAATGAGTGTAGTTTCAAACATAATATAGAACAAAATAATCTCTGTGGCCCCGAAGGCCATAATAAGAAAAGCTTGAAGTGAGGTAAGGAGTATAATATATGAGCGTTGTCGATTAATAGGCTCAGGGTTAATGTGGTTCTGGCTGGCTAGAATTATAAGTGGGAGCAATCAGCATGAGAGTACTAGGAGAGGTGCTGATAATGGGTCTGTAGCCAAATATGCGTTGGAGGAGGTTCATCCGGCTTCAGATGTTCATTTTAATCATGTTAAACTCATGAAAGCAATCAAGAGGCTCTGTGTGGCCGCAGTCGTTCACAACCATTTAGGGGAGGCTAGTCAAATTATTGGAAATATTATAATGGTGGGAACTAGTACTTTTAACATTGCAGGAGATTAAGGCTCTGCAGTCGATCGGTCCCATGGGTGCGAGCAGTAGCAACTAGGAGTGCCAGACCCGTGCTAGCTTCACAAGCAGAAAAGGCCAAGAGAAGCATTGGGGCTGTTGAAAATCCGGTGGATTCGAATTGTAGTGTCCATAACGCTAGTGCAATGAATAGGGATAATATTATTCCTTCCAAGCATAGGAGTGCGGAGAGCAGGTGGGTTCGGTGGAATGCTAGACCTATTAGGCCTAGAATGAATGCTGAGCTAAAGCTAAAATGTACGGGGGTCATAAGGGGGTCGTGGAGTTGAACCACAATCTTCTGAGCCGAAATCAGAGGTCTTACTTTGGACTAACTCCCTATTCGGCTCACTCTAAGCCGCCCTGGGCTCATTCATAAATTAATCCCAGAGTTAATAAGATTAGGACTGCTGTTGCCCAGAAGAACGTTTCAGTAGGGTTGTCGAGCTGATCCCCCCATGGTAGTGGGAGGAGGAGAGCAATTTCTAAGTCAAAAAGAAGAAACAGAATTGCTACGAGAAAAAAACGTAAGGAGAATGGTAGACGGGCGGACCCTAATGGGTCAAATCCGCATTCGTATGGTGATAGCTTTTCTGCGTCCGGGGTTATTTGTGGTAGTCAGAAAGCCACAATGGCTAGGACTGAGGATAAGGTTATTGTAATAATTAAAACGGTCATAATTAAATTCATTATCTTTCCTTGGGGTTTAACCAAGACTGTGTAATTGGAAGTCACTTGTACTAACTTTAATACTAGAAAGATTATGAGCCTCATCAATAGATTGATACGTAAAGGAATAGTCAAACTACGTCAACAAAGTGTCAGTATCAGGCAGCGGCTTCAAAGCCAAAATGATGTTCAGATGTAAAGTGGTATTGGATTTGGCGGAGGAGGCATACTGCCAGGAAAGTTGATCCAATAATAACATGTAGTCCATGGAAGCCGGTGGCTACGAAAAATGTTGAGCCATATACCCCGTCTGCGATTGTGAAAGGTGCTTCATAATATTCTATGGCTTGTAGAGTGGTGAAGTAGAATCCTAGTAGGATGGTTAACGCTAAAGATTGAACAGCTTGTTTTCGGTCCCCTTCCATAATGCTGTGATGAGCCCATGTTACTGTGACTCCTGACGCTAGTAGTACGGCTGTGTTGAGGAGTGGTACTTCAAAGGGGTCCAAGGGGGTGACTCCCGTGGGAGGTCAGCACCCTCCTAATTCTGGTGTTGGTGCTAAGCTCGCATGGTAAAAGGCTCAGAAGAACCCAAGAAAAAAGAATACTTCGGAGGTAATAAAGAGAATTATTCCGTACCGTAGTCCTTTTTGTACCGGGGGCGTATGATGGCCCTGAAAGGTCCCTTCTCGGATAATATCACGTCACCACTGGAATATGGTGAGAAGTAGAAGAATTAATCCTAAAGTTATTAATGTTGTAGAATGGAAATGGAATCAAATTGCTAAGCCGGATGTTATTAGCAGGGCAGCAATAGCTCCGGTTAGGGGTCATGGGCTTGGGTCAACTATATGAAAGGCATGTGCTTGGTGGGCCATTAAACGTTTTCTTGTAGATATAGCGTTAAAAGAAGTACAAATACATAGGCTTGAATTATTGCAACTGCAATCTCTAATAGTGTTAATAGTAAAAGAACAGTGGCAGTTAGCACTGCTACTGTTGGTATAATCGGTAAGAGAACAAATACAGCTGTGGCAATAAGTTGAATTAGTAGGTGGCCTGCGGTAAGATTGGCTGTAAGACGAACACCCAGAGCTAATGGTCGAATAAATAAGCTAATTGTTTCGATAATAATTAGTACTGGAATCAGCAGGATGGGAGTTCCTTCTGGTAGAAGATGGCCTAGGGCAACTGTTGGTTGATTTCGCATTCCAATAATTACTGTGGCGAGTCATAATGGTACGGCAAGCCCTATATTAAGTGATAGTTGTGTTGTGGGCGTAAAGGTATATGGTAGTAGGCCCACTATGTTTATGGTTACCAAGAAAATTATTAATGAAGCCAATAGTAGTGCTCATTTATGTCCCCCCACGTTCAGTGGAAGTATTAGTTGGCTAGTAAATTGATTAATAAATCAGCCTTGAACAGTAATAAGTCGGTTATTAATTCATCGAGATAAAGGGGCGGGATAGCACACTGAGGGCAATAGAATTGCGAGGGCAATTAATGGGATTCCAAGATATGAAGGGCTTGCAAATTGGTCGAAGAAGCTTACTATCATGGTCAGTTTCAGGATTCAGTTTTGTGTTTTTCAGCACCTACTGGGGTTAATTCATTTGGTGTAACATGGTTCAAGACTTTCGTTGGGATGAGAATTAAGAAGACTAATCAGGAGAATACTAAAATTGCGAATCAAGGGCCGGGGTTCAATTGTGGCATTTCACTAGAGGTGGTCGGGAGTCACCAATCTTTGGCTTAAAAGGCCAACGCTTTGTCCAATATTTAGCTTCCTAGCGAGGCGTCTTCTAGTATTAACGAGGATCAGTTTTCGAAGTATTCTAGTGGTACTGCTTCAACTACAATTGGTATAAAGCTATGGTTGGCTCCACAGATTTCGGAGCATTGCCCATAAAATACCCCTGGGCGTGAGGCGATGAAGGCGGTTTGATTAAGTCGTCCTGGGACTGCATCCATTTTTACACCCAGAGATGGAACAGTTCAGGAGTGTAGTACATCCTCGGCAGAAACTAAGACACGGATGGGTGATTCTATTGGGATAACTATTCGATGGTCCGACTCCAGGAGTCGGAATTGGCCAGGGGTAAGGTCTTGAGTTGGTACTATATAGGAGTCAAAGCCCAGGTTTTCATAGTCTGTATATTCGTAGCTTCAATATCATTGGTGTCCTATTGCTTTAATTGTTAGGTGGGGGTCATTAATTTCGTCTATAAGATAAAGAATGCGTAGGGAGGGTAGGGCAATTAATACTAAAATGACGGCTGGTAGAATGGTTCATACAATTTCGATTTCCTGAGAATCTAAAATATATTTGTTAGTAAGCTTGGTAGAGACTATTGCAACAATAATGTACAATACTAAGGTGCTAATTAGGAATACAATCATTAGCGCGTGGTCGTGGAAGTGAAGAAGCTCTTCTATAACGGGTGATGCCGCGTCTTGGAATCCCAGTTGTGTTGGATGTGCCATTAAGCTTTGAGCTTAAGACATGTGGGGGTTTAACCCACGACTTCACCTTGACAAGGTGGAATAATTTACATTTTACTAATGTCTTCATAAGGAAGTGGCAGAGTGGCTATGCGGCTGGCTTGAAACCAGCATACGGGGGTTCAATTCCTCCCTTTCTCGTTAGTTTGATTGAATTTGAACGAATGCTGGTTCCTCAAATGTGTGGTATGGAGGAGGGCAGCCGTGAAGTCATTCCACGTTTGTTATTGTTAATTCTACAGACAGCACTTCTCGTTTAGCGGCGAAGGCTTCTCATAGAATAAATAGGAATATGATTACAGCCACTAGAGAAATCAGTGATCCGATGGATGACACTGTATTTCATAGGGCATAGGCGTCTGGGTAATCAGAGTATCGTCGTGGTATACCTGCTAGGCCAAGGAAGTGTTGTGGAAAGAATGTAAGGTTTACCCCAATAAATATAACCGCGAAGTGGACTTTTGTTCAGGTGCTATGAAGGGTATATCCGCTTAGCAGAGGAAATCAGTGCACAAAGGCTGCTATAATAGCAAACACAGCACCCATTGATAAGACATAGTGGAAATGGGCAACTACATAATAGGTGTCATGAAGGACAATATCGAGTGACGAGTTGGATAAAACAATTCCTGTTAGTCCGCCAACTGTAAATAGGAAAATGAACCCAAGAGCCCACAGTAGGGGTGTTTCTCATTTGATTGATCCCCCGTGAAGGGTGGCTAGTCAGCTAAATACCTTTACGCCTGTTGGGATCGCAATAATTATTGTTGCAGATGTAAAGTATGCACGAGTGTCCACATCTATACCAACAGTGAACATATGGTGGGCTCATACAATAAAGCCTAGAAGGCCAATAGCCATCATGGCCCAGACTATGCCTATGTAACCAAATGGTTCTTTTTTGCCGGAATAATAAGCTACAACATGAGAAATAATTCCAAATCCTGGAAGGATAAGAATATAGACTTCTGGGTGGCCAAAGAATCAGAATAGATGTTGATAAAGGATAGGGTCCCCCCCTCCTGCTGGGTCAAAGAATGTAGTGTTGAGGTTACGGTCTGTAAGAAGTATTGTAATCCCGGCGGCTAAGACAGGGAGGGATAGGAGAAGCAGTACGGCCGTTACAAGTACGGATCAAACGAACAAGGGGGTTTGGTATTGGGAGATGGCTGGGGGTTTTATGTTAATAGTTGTAGTAATAAAATTGATGGCCCCTAAAATTGATGAAACACCTGCTAGATGTAGTGAAAAAATTGTAAGGTCTACTGATGCTCCAGCATGGGCTAGATTACCTGAAAGAGGCGGGTATACCGTTCATCCTGTTCCGGCTCCAGCTTCAACTCCAGAAGAAGCTAATAATAATAGGAATGAGGGTGGTAGTAATCAGAAGCTTATGTTATTTATCCGCGGGAATGCTATGTCCGGAGCTCCAATCATTAGTGGTACGAGTCAGTTTCCGAACCCGCCAATAAGAATTGGCATTACTATAAAGAAGATTATTACGAAGGCGTGGGCAGTAACGATAACATTATAAATTTGATCATCACCTAGAAGCGACCCAGGTTGGCTTAGCTCAGCCCGAATAAGGAGGCTTAAAGCGGTTCCCACTATTCCGGCTCAGGCACCAAATACAAGATAAAGGGTGCCAATGTCTTTGTGGTTGGTAGAGAAGAATCAGCGTGTGATTGCCACAGGTAGGGTAGCCGAGCGTTTAGGCGGTGGGTTGTAGCCCCGAAGACAGAGGTTTAAGTCCTCTTCCTATCAGCCCTGTGGTGAGAACACATTGGATTGCAAATCCGAAGACGTAGATTAATACTCTGCCGGGGCTTTTCCCGCCTTACTGAAGGCGACGGCGGGAAAAGTAGATGGATGCTCGCTGGCTTGAGCGCTTAGCTGTTAACTAAGAGTTTGTAGGATCGAGGCCTTCCCATCTAGTAAGGCCTTAGCTTAATAAAAGTGTCTGATTTGCAATCAGTCGATGCAAGTTAATCCCTTGTAGGCCTTATCAGGGGCTAGAAGATTTTCACTTCTACTTAAAGCTTTGAAGGCTCTTGGTCTAATGTTATCCTAAGCCCCTAGGTGGCGAGCACGAGGATGGTTGGGGTCATGGGCAGCAATCCAAGGGCAGTAACAGTAAAAATGGCAAGGGGGAGGGAGGTCTGTGTTGTATGGGCCCGTCAGGGGGTGGTTGAGGTTGCGGTGTTAGGGGAAATGGTAAGGGTTATTGCGTAACATAGGCGCAAATAGAAGTACAGACTAATCAGCGCGGCGAGGGCTATAATTGTGGCGATAATAGGAAGATCTTGCTTGCCAAGTTCTTGCAGAATCATTCATTTTGGCATAAACCCGGTGAGGGGTGGGAGGCCTCCTAGGGAGAGTATAACAAGGGCAGCTGCTGATGCCAGCACGGGACTCTTCGATCAGGCTGTTGCCAGCGTACTTACTTTAGTTGATAGAAGCATCTTTAGGGTAAGGAATGCTGCCGAGGTCATAATAATGTATGTTCCTAGGGCAAGTACAGTAAGGTGAGGGGCATATTGAATTACAATCACTATCCAGCCTATATGGGCAATTGAAGAGTATGCTAAGATTTTACGTAGTTGGGTTTGGTTTAGTCCGCCCCAACCGCCCACTAATGTGGACATAACCCCTAGTGTTGTAAGTAGCAGGGGGTCAACGGTTTGTGCTACCTGAACAATTAGTGCAAGCGGGGCAAGTTTTTGTCAGGTAGACATGATCAGGCCCGTCAACAAGTCCAATCCTTGTAGAACCTCTGGCATTCAAAAGTGCATTGGTGCGAGTCCAATCTTGAGTGCAAGAGCAGCCGTGAACATTGTGCTGGCAACGGGACTTGAGAGGTTGTTGATGGTCCATTCACCTGTTAGTCAGGCATTCGTAGTGCTTGCAAATAAGATCATAGCCGCTGCAGTGGCCTGGGTCAAGAAGTACTTCGTAGTTGCCTCCACCGCACGGGGATGATGGTGTTGTGCCATAAGAGGGGTAATTGCTAGCGTATTAATTTCCAAGCCCATTCAGGCCAGGAGCCAGTGAGAGCTGGCGAAAGTTAAGGTGGTTCCTAGTCCCAGACTAGAGAGTAGAGCTGTAAGTACATATGGGTTCATTGGTGGGGGAAGGAGTTTAACCGTCATGTTCGGGGTATGGGCCCGAAAGCTTTGTTAGCTGACCCCGCCTGTAGAAAGTGGTGTAAAGGAAGCACCAAGAGTTTTGATCTCTTGAGTATGGGTTCAATTCCCTTCTTTCTAGGAATTGAGGGGATTTTAACCCCTGTAAATCACTCTATCAAAGTGGTCCTTGGGCTCTCAGGCACAATTCCAAACTATAGTTGTGGGGGGAGCCCCGCTAGTGCGATGGGTAGGGCAGTGTGCCATAGTACAAAAGCAAGTGTAATGGGAAGAAAGTTTTTTCACACAAGATGTATAAGTTGATCGTACCGGAACCGTGGATAGGAGGCTCGTACCCACAAAAATACAATGGATAGGAGTGCAGCTTTAGCCATAAGATTGATGGTTGTAAGTTCAGGGATGCTGGGAATGTGTGAGGCCCCTAGGAAGAGTACAGCCGAAAGAGTATTTATTAGTAGGATGTTGGCGTACTCAGCCAAGAAGAATAGTGCAAAGGGACCGCCTGCATATTCTACATTAAATCCGGAGACGAGTTCCGATTCTCCTTCAGTGAGGTCAAAGGGTGACCGGTTAGTTTCAGCTAGCGTTGAGATATACCATATTGCGGCCAAGGGCCAGGCGGGGACAAATAATCAAATACTTTCTTGGGCAGAATTAAACGTTTGGAGGGTATAACCCCCAGAAAAAATAATTGTAGATAGAAGGATTAATCCTAGACTTACTTCATAGGAGATTGTTTGGGCCACGGCCCGTAGGGCTCCAATTAGTGCGTATTTTGAATTTGAGGCTCAGCCTGATCCAAGGATGGAATAAACTGCAAGGCTCGAAAGGGCTAAAATAAACAAGATCCCCAGGTTAAGATCTGTAACCGGGAGGGGCATAGGTATTGGTGCTCATAGGGTCATGGCAAGGGTCAAGGCAAGCATGGGGGTAGCTAGGAATAGAAAGGGGGACGATGCGGATGGTCGGATGGGTTCTTTGATGAAGAGCTTAACTCCATCGGCGATGGGTTGTAGAAGACCGTAGGGCCCTACAACGTTTGGTCCCTTTCGCAGTTGTATATACCCTAGTACTTTTCGTTCAACTAATGTTAGGAAGGCCACTGCCAGAAGTACAGGAACGATGTAGGCTAGGGGATTAATCAGGTGGGTAATTAAGATGTTTATCATGAACTGGGAAGAGGATTTGAACCTCTGGTTAAAAGGGCTTAGGCCTTTCGCAATTTACCATGCTCTGCCACCCCAGTATGTCCTTATTTTGGCCAGCTGGGGTTTTGGCCCTCCCTTTATTTTATTTATTTGTTTTCATAAATTAGGGGTGGGGCGTACCTCAAGCATGGGCCCCCCTTCTTCGATCCTTTCGTACTAGAAGAAGCAGCGTTACAGATAGAAACTGACCTGGATTGCTCCGGTCTGAACTCAGATCACGTAGGACTTTAATCGTTGAACAAACGAACCCTTAATAGCGGCTGCACCATTAGGATGTCCTGATCCAACATCGAGGTCGTAAACCCCCTCGTCGATATGGACTCTGGGAGAGGATTGCGCTGTTATCCCTAGGGTAACTTGGTTCGTTGATCGGCTTTGTCAGCCGGATCATGATTGGTCAGATGTTCTGCGGCCTAGAGATGTCTCTCTTAGCTTTAGGATGTTTTCCCAGTCCACCTGGAGGCTCTTTTTTCCTCCGTGGTCGCCCCAACCGAAGGTAAAAAATCACTACCCACAAAGTTTCTGCTCTTTATTAAGTTGCTTGACGTGGTTGATTTTTGTACCTTAAGCTCCAAAGGGTCTTCTCGTCTTGTATTATTACACCCGCTTCTGCACGGGTAGATCAATTTCACTGACTGGAGGGGGGAGACAGTTAAGCCCTCGTTTAGCCATTCATACAGGTCTCCATTTAAGAGACAAGTGATTGCGCTACCTTTGCACGGTCAAAATACCGCGGCCGTTGAACTTGTAGTCACTGGGCAGGCTGGACCTCCTATACTTGGTTGTGTTGCAGGAGGCGATGTTTTTGGTAAACAGGCGAGGCTTGTGTTTGCCGAGTTCCTTTCCCTTCTTTTAGTCTTTCCTTTAATAGCACGCCAGTGTGGGGGTAACGATGGGTTAATTGTGGGTTCTTCCTGGTTTCGTTGTAATACACATTACTCTCTCGGGTTGAGTTCGTTAATTGCCAATGGTCGGTCCGGTTTGGCTTACACTTGTGCTTGGAGAAGGGCTGGCCTTCTTGTTACTCATTTTAGCATAGTCTCTCCCATGTGGGCATGGGCTGGCCTAATAATATTTAGGGGAGTAAGATTTCTTGTCGGAATAATAAACTTATTTCTGTCTGAGCTTTAACGCTTTCTGTTTAGATGGCTGCCTTTAGGCCCACTAGAACAGGATGTCTTATGTATTATGATCTTTATCCTCCTGGAAAGGTTGTGTCCTTTGTTAAAGGGGCTGTACCCCCTTTAACTAACTCTCATATATTTCCCTCTAATATCTTTTTATATCTTTTGACTCAGGGAGTACGAGGCTGAACTTCTATTCACTTCTTAGGCAACCAGCTATCACCAAGTTCGGTAGGTCTGTCACCTCTACCCGGAGCTCTTCCCACTCTTTTGCCACAGAGACGGGTTGGCCCTTAATAGGCTGTCTCGGGGTAGCTCACTTGGTTTCGGGGTTTCAAACTAAAGGTCTCTTTGCTTGGATATACTGGCTAAATCATGATGCGAAAGGTACAAGATTTAATCTTTGCTTTTTGGTGCTTATATAAGTTATTTCATTTCTCTTTCAGCTTTCCCTTGCGGTACTTTTTCTATTGCTCCAGGTGTAACCTTTTCTGTCGCCCATACTAAGGTAAAAGAATGATTTAATTTTTGGTGTTAGGCTTATTTTGTTTTATTTATATTGTTTAGTTATTGGGTAATTGAGCTAGCTGTTTGGCTCAGGGCGATCCAACTTGCATGGATGTCTTCTCGGTGTAAGTGAGATGCTTGACTGACTCAGCCACACCCTGGGTTTTATCCAAGTGCACCTTCCGGTACACTTACCATGTTACGACTTGCCTCCCCTTGTCAGTGCTATTGTGTTATTTATCTTCGATGCGTTTTGACGGGGGAGAGTGACGGGCGGTGTGTACGCGTCTCAGAGCCGGGTTCAAAGGGACACTCTATTTCCCTTTTACTACTAAATCCTCCTTCAAGCACTATTTCACAGTGCATATCCGTAATATTCTGTGGCAGAAAATGTAGCCCATTTCTTCCCACCTCATGCGCTACACCTCGACCTGACGTTCTGGGCTGTGCCCATTTTGCTTACTTTATACCCTTCACAGGGTAAGCTGACGACGGCGGTATATAGGCTGGGTTGGCTAGAAGTGGTGAGGTTAGACGGGGGTTATCGGTTCTAGAACAGGCTCCTCTAGGGGGGTCTGAGACACCGTCAGGTCCTTTGGGTTTCAAGCTGATGCTCGTAGTACCCTGGCGGGCATCTCATTGTATTTAGATGCCTAAGTTTACGGCTGAGCATAGTGGGGTATCTAATCCCAGTTTGTTCCTCAGCTTTCGTGGGGTCAGGTTAGTTATTAAAGCTACTTTCGCATATAGGACCTCGGACACCCAGAAGCGTATGACGGCCAAGGGGCCATTTGGCTTTAAAATTCTGTTTACCCTTAACCACCCTTTACGCCGTTAAAATATCAACTAGGGCCTCTCGTCTAACCGCGGTGGCTGGCACGAGTTTTACCGGCCCAATATAACGTTAACTGAGTCAAGTTTTCACTTATGGCTTAATATTTATCACTGCTGAATACCCTTGGGGGTGTGGCTCGGCTAGGCGTCCTGGGCTAATACTTGTGCCTGATGCCCGCTCCTCGTCCCCGGGGAGGGGGATTGAGGGCATACTCACTGGGTTGCGGAGACTTGCATGTGTAAGTTGGGCTAGAGCTGATAATAAGGTCGGGACCATGCCTTTGTGCACGCGGAGTTTCTTAGGTCTCGTCTTAGCATCATCAGTGCTATGCTTTATATTAAGCTACGCTAGC